TCTTTTTCATATTCTAAATGGATGACATTCCCTTTCCTTTCTTAATTGAATTGTCTTTTTCTTAGTCCATTTCTAAGAAAAAGACAATTCAATTAAGAATTCCGTTGGGATGCTCCAATTTTGAAGATACTTAGTTCAAATTATTCGGGTGAATAGAATGAACAAAACAAAAAGAGTTACACATCATGAATTTTGTACCACAGATATGAATAAAGCATATACCTCCAGACATCTAGCTGAATAAGCGATCCATACTGGATAATGAATATCTGTATCAACCTATATTTTCAACCCGTAGAATAGATATTCACTATAAATGAATTATGTGCCAGGAACCAGATTTGAACTGGTGACACGAGGATTTTCAGTCCTCTGCTCTACCATCTGAGCTATCCCGACCCTTCTCACCACATCATCCTTATTTTTACTCGAATACTTCGGTCTATGTTAATTAAAAAGACTAACAAAAAGATTACAAAGTTTTATTCCGGCTCTGCCTTTTTGTGTTTGTGAAGATTCACAACCAAGACTTTAGAAATAAGTTTCGATACGAGTAAATAGTATGGATTTTTAATGATTAACAATGATTAAAAGATTAAAAAAAGGTATTCTGTTCTCAAAGATGTTAATTTGTACGTGTATCATAAGATACTATATGTGATAAAAAAAGCATTTTGTTCAGATCCATTTGTGAAAGAGTAGAAGGTATGAGAAAGAAAACAAATTTTGAAACGTTAACGAAAAGAGAGAATCAGAAGAATAATAATAAGGGAATCGGAGTCAAAGAGGCTTTTTTGGGGATAGAGGGACTTGAACCCTCACGATTTCTAAAGTCGACGGATTTTCCTCTTACTCTAAATTTCATTGTTGTCGATATTAACACGTAGAACGGGACTCTATCTTTATTCTCGTCCGATAGTTTCTTAAAAGAAAAGATGTATCGTACCTGGGGGTCAATAATTTGATCAACTAATCTAAATATTCGATTATTTTTTTTTTTCAACTTGGAATACATTAACAACAATTATCTTATTTGTTATAGAATTTTTTGTTAGTTGTTATTTAATATAACAAGAATCAAATATAACAAAATCAAAATACAGAATCAGGTCATCATTAATTATTTGAAATAGTATTTCAATCAATTTCAGCATATACACTATATATACGTATGTATATACCTTTTTATCCTATCGGGATTGGGAGTTGGGACGGAAGGATGCCTTTCCTAAGAAAGGCGGTCAACCGAACCCCATTTGTTAGATGTTAGAACATCTTCCATTGAGTCTCTGCACCTATCCCCTTGTTTTAGTTTTATTCCCGGTTTCTGAACCTTTCTTTGTTTTTGGAAAATAGGATTTGGCTCAGGATTGCCCTTTTTTAATTCCAGGGTTTCTCTGAATTTGAAAGTTATTCACTTAGTAAGTTTCCATACCAAGGCTCAATCCAATTAAGTCCGTAGCGTCTACCAATTTCGCCATATCCCCTTTCTTTATATCTCATTATTGCAATTCTATTCTATTTTTTTTGTCTATCCTCTCCTCTTGAATATCTTTAAAGAGGGACCCTATTTCCATTTTTTGTGCAATCAGAAATAATTCTATCATTTCGATATCCTCAATTCAATATGTATGTATATACACCACGTATTAGATATGCCCTTGCTTCCCTTTTTTCGGGGAAACTTTGAATACTCGAAGGATCGCTTCTTTACTTTGTTTTTTTTTAGAATCAAAAAGTTTTACAAATTCAAAGATAAAAAGATAAGTAGTATTCTATGTAAATTGAAATGAAATAAATTGAAACGAAAGTTCAATTAAAGTACCATTATACTATATAAGATAGATAAAAGATTACTATTAAAAGAGAGGGTAATATGATAAAAGTAATATGAAGTGAAGTATAACTGAAGTCGAGACTATCAATTTCTAGCATCAAGTTCTAGTGTAAGAATAATAAATTGAAAATTGACAAAGAGCTATTGGAATATTTCTTTACAATTCTAGAAGCCTTTGTTTACTTGAGTTCCTATACATATAATAATTGTTCTTATTTTAGCCCGCTTAGCTCAGAGGTTAGAGCATCGCATTTGTAATGCGATGGTCATCGGTTCGATTCCGATAGCCGGCTTTTGTCAATTTGGTTGATTTTTTACAATTTGTTTTGAAAGATTTTATTTGAAAGAAAAGAGTATTGAAAAGGCCTCTCTTCCCTTTTTTCAAAGGGTCCCCGATCCAGTATAAATAGATATTATGTAGTTAGCAATTGCATTGCTAATAATTTTGCATTTTTCTTCAATTCATCATTTTGACTTGAAGAAAAATGAGAGTCGTTAAATCTTCGCAGAATAAATTCGGGACTTCTTACTAACTATATAGACCTTTACCTTTCTTTAATACCAATACCCTATAGTTTATATATGGATCTATATTATCTAATAAATATTATTATTAAATATTATAATATATATATATTATTAAATATTATAATATATATAAAT